CTAGCAATTCAACATAAAATTCACGATATTTCATCGAATCATGGAATGAAGAGATTCTACTTGTCTCCTGAACTAAATTCTTGGAGAAAAAATCATTTTCTGCTTGATCCCGCTTACTAGATTTCTCGTTTGTTAATTTCCTGTCTTGGTGGGAGGGAGATAAGGATATCTCGTCTTAACAATGAATCAAATGAAAGTGAAAGAAATCGAATTTCACACCTTTTTCCTTTTCTGACGGACCAATCATTCCCTGAAAAAATCCTACTCTTCCTTATTATTTCTATTTTTTGTATTTATTACTATTTTTTATTTAGCAAATTCTAAATAAAATTCGAAATACTAAATAATCGAAACTAAAATAACTGAAATAAATTCAATTGAAATAATTCAAAAATAATACTACTACTAGATTTCTAATGGCGATTCTAATGAATAATTCATCAATGACGAATAAAAAAATTCTATGCAATTCTGAAAGGGGGAAAGATCCCTCGGATAGAATCATTCGATTATATTGACAATTTCAAAAAACTGACCATACTATGATCATAGTATGATGGCCGTTGGTCAAGCAGGCCCCCATCGTCTAGCGGTTTAGGACATCTCTCTTTCAAGGAGGCAGCGGGGATTCGAATTCCCCTGGGGGTAGGGTACTACGAAAGGAAGTTGATCATGAATTACCAATAAGTCTAAAATAGATTCTTCCTGGGTCGATGCCCGAGCGGTTAATGGGGACGGACTGTAAATTCGTTGGCAATATGTCTACGCTGGTTCAAATCCAGCTCGGCCCAATAATTCGCCAATCCGCCATGAGATGATAGAACCCCCTTTGTACTTCAGAAATACCCGATCCGGAGATAAAAAAGAATCAAATTTTCTGCTAGATCCCGTATTTCCCTGGGATTGTAGTTCAATTGGTCAGAGCACCGCCCTGTCAAGGCGGAAGCTGCGGGTTCGAGCCCCGTCAGTCCCGACGGATCCAATAAATATATCACTAAATCTCTCCCTTTTTATGCAGGGGACCGGGGGCAGAATTTCATTGTCAAAGCAAAGGGGAAATCCTTATTTCTTTTTTCTTTCCTTTTGGTAGGAGAAAGACATATGCGGTTGGATTAGTACAATTATTGGTAGCATTATAGTCAGTATTCGAAGAAATGCCGGCTTTTTCGATTGCCCCCGATGCGTGTAATGGAATCGAGTACTATAGCGCGCATACACAAAGGGAATTCCTTTCTTGTCCAATACAAAATTGAATATAAGAAAATACTTTCCCGAAAAAACAAAAAAAAACAATTTATTTTTCTGGCTACGGATTTATGGACCCTCACTTACTAGTTTGAAGTTGAAAAATAGATTTCATGCAAATTGCACACTGAGCTTTTGGTATAGGTGTCCCGGGGCTAATAATCTACGAAGAAAGGGGGGGGAAGGACAAATCAACCAAAATCGACGAAAGAACAAATCGGAAAATAGTCAATTTGATGAATATTCATTTTATACGGTCTCATCTTTATCACACTTCTTTGTCTTCCAAGTCAAAAATAGTTTCGTTCTAAACTCCTTTCTTTTTCCATTTAGCTTTTATTGGTTGTTTGGGTTTGTAACTATGTGACCACTGGAAGTGGAAGAGCTATTTGATGAGACTTCATCAGATGATTGTACAAGACGGAACTAGATAGATTAGAGAGAAAAAAAGAACAGATGATAAAAAATGATAAATAAATAAAGGAATTTTGGATTGGGTCAGGAATCCAAGTTTGGGGCGGTATGGATAAAAGAACTTCCTATGTTATACTATTCAATTCTCGACGACGAATTGATTTGATAGTTCAGATATTGTTATTCATGATATTGATCCGATTCAAGATCATCGAGAGGTAATATTCATTCATTGAATTTACAGGCCAAAGATTTATCATCTCTATGGGATTAAATCCCGAGTTATTGCGAAGTAAAAAACCGATGAGATTATGGAAGTAAATATTCTTGCATTTATTGCTACTGCACTATTTATTCTAGTTCCTACCGCTTTTCTACTTATCATTTACGTAAAAACAGTCAGTCAAAACAATTAATTATTAACTAATTTGAATGAAACTTGACTTCTGAGTTCTTAGCCAAAATTGACGAACTAAAATGAAAAAGATTCCAATTTCATGTCTTAAATGAAATGAGTGTACTAGAATCGGCAGTATTCTAATAGATAGATAGTATGGTAGAAAGAAATAGATGAATCTTTCTACCATACTATTTATTAGTTAGATTGTAGTTATAAAGCTGCCCCCTGGAATAAAATAAAGATAGAGGCTGCATTTGATATGGATCTCATTTGACATGGATCTATAGATCAATCTACAATATTATCTTGATATATGTGAATATCAATTCCATATATGGGATTGACATAGCATCCAATTCCATTTATTTGCTATATCTATTTGTTCTGATCAATCTGAATTACTCTTATGTCTTATAGTTTGAATTACTATATTTTTGATTT